CCCTTTACTACATTTTCTAAGCGAACCAGAGCCAAACCGAGCTGGTCTTGTAAAAGATCCGCTACAGAGCGAATACGTTTATTTTTCAAATGATTCATATCATCAAGTGTACCCATGCCAAATTTCATCCCAATCAAACGATCGGCAGCTGCTAATATATCTCGTGGTAACAAAAATATATTGTTCTGAGGTATATTAAGATTAAGTCTCCAGTTAATATTTCGGCGACCAATCCTTCCTAATTCACACCTTTGGTGAAAGAATTTTTTTTGTAATTCCTTACATAAGGATTCAGAAAATATTGGATCCCCACCTACACAAGAAAATTGTTGATAAAACTCCAAAATAGCATTTTCTTTTGACCCTATTTTTTTTTTCTCCTTATCGGTCAAGAAAGATAAGAAAATTTCAGGGTAGCAAACATTCTCTAAAATTTCTCTTAGATTCGAACCCATAGCTGATGATAGAACTAGAATAGATATTTTCTGTTTCCTGCTCACACGAGCCCATATTCTTGCTTTTTTATCAATCTCTAATTCTAACCTGCCTCCCCAATCTGATATTATGGTGCCAGTATAGACCGAAATCCCGTTATGATCCAATTCTGACTGGTAATAGATACCAGGACTTTGCAATATTTGATTGATCACAATTCTGTATATTCCGTTTACTATAAAAGTTCCAAGGGAATTCATTAAAGGAATGTTTCCAATAAAAATTCTTTGTTCTTGCATATTCCTACTGGTTTTCCAAATTAATCCCGCGGATACATATAATTCAGAAGAATATGTAAGTGATTCATAGACAGCATCTCGTTCTTTTATCAGAGGTTCTACCAATTGATATGTTTCCACAAATAATTGAAATTCAATTTCGTGATCTATATCTTCAATTTTTGGAAATTTAGAAAGTTCTTCTATTAACCCCTGATCCATAAATCGATAAAACCCTTCAAATTGTATCTGATTTAATCCGGGTATTGTAGATGTTCCCTCTTTTCCATCCCCGAGCATCTTTTTTGAATTTCCCATTTATCCATTTATTGAAAAAATCCCATCCCATCTCTAATCATATCCATAGAATTCGATCTAGCAATAATGGAATTTCTATTCTGTTTACTGAATCACATGAAATTTTATCCAACTCAAAGATATATGGAATGTATGAAATACGTATGAACGGAGACTATATTCAATTGGAATTTTTTTTAAGAAAGAGATCCAAATGGAACAGAATTGATAAATACCACTGGAACTTTTGGAGTTTTGTAAAGACTATAAAAAAGTAATTTTATTTTCACCTATGATATTACATATTCCAATTGATTGCATACCATTAAAAAAATGTATTCATGATTGGATCTGTTCGAGCAGATAAACATATAATAAATATAAAACTTTTTTTACTACTTTACTTTTTCATGTGTTTGTATTTCATTGTTCAGAAAAATATTTGCAGAAAAGAGTTTTACCTATTTTGAATAGAATATCATTGAATTGAAGTAGGTAAGAAAACTGGTTTTTTTATTATTAAAAAATTTTATAAAAAAAAATGCACAGATAAGATATATACGTATCTTTTTCTTCTTTTATTGGGGTAGAGTTCTATTTGGGACAGCACATGCTGTGCTCTATCAAAAATTAAACTTTCTCTTCAAAGTATTCGATGAAAAATTTAAATACAAAAATTTTTTGATAATTACTCCTTAAAAGCATCCCTAGAGAGATAAAATACCCCATTATAGAGCTATAGCTCTATAACACAACGTAACGTATGTTATGATTCTGGGGTTTACATATACTCATCATTACTGTTATAATTGAAATAGAAGAGGATTTTTTTCTTTTTAATTGATTGTCAATATAGATTAGTTATAAATACATTTCTAATGATTTGCTTTTATTATTAGAAATAAAAGAAATAAAAAAAAGTAGATTTTAATTAAAAAAAGGTCATTAATTTACAGTCAATAGTTAATGGTTCTGATTTTTACTGGATTCTATATTTTGTGACTTAAAATATATACATTTTTTCGGAGTTGAAAAAAATAATAAAATTTGAATTTAGTTTATATCGTTTTGGCGGCATGGCCGAGTGGTAAGGCGGGGGACTGCAAATCCTTTTTCCCCAGTTCAAATCCGGGTGCCGCCTCAACAACAAACTTGAAATCCCCTATTATAACAAACGTAGGAAAAGACTCTTGATACTTTCTTTATCGTGATTCTAAGCCCCTGGCTCTCGAGGTTATATTCTCTAACCTAAAGTTTTGCCTATAAGATTAAAGGAAAACTTAAAGTAGTGGAGGGAAATCCGTAAATCTTTACTTTACGCTACTAATTTAGTTCCACTTACTGAGTCTTCAATTAGATTGAATAGACAGAGGGGGGATTAAATTAATAGTTTTGGAAAGGACCTACGATACTTTTGATACAGACTCATGGGATACAGACTCGTGAAAGTCTAGGAATGCTCAGACATTAAATCAATATTAGATTATATGAAGAATTGCCTTTCATTTTACTTAAAAAAAAAAAATAAAAAAAGTCTTATTCTTTCTACATGTGAGTAAGATTCCTTGGATACTTCGAAAAGTGTCTGTTTACTTGTGTTTACATCTTGTCGATTCTACTAGAAATTCTATAATATAATAAGAATAACTCATTATAAGATAAGTGGATTTTTAGTTTATCAATGGTGACCAAATATCTCTCCCTTTTTTTTTTGACTCTGTACCAGTGATTTCACTATTATTAGTGAACAATAATGGAATAGTTTCTTCATATTCATAGAAATAGGGGACAGAATTCACATGGATATAGTAAGTCTCGCGTGGGCTGCTTTAATGGTAGTTTTTACATTTTCCCTCTCTCTCGTAGTGTGGGGAAGAAGTGGACTCTAGAAGTACTCCTAATTGCGATAATAATCAAACTCTATTAACCTGTATCAATTGTTTTAGTTTTCTAGACCGTTTGGCAGTTTTTTATATATATCTTTTTTTTTTTTTATTTATAATTGGATTTATGTTTTGTTTTATTGACTCATTTTATATTTTTATATCGGGGTTTACACGGTTAACCATTCATGGGGTAACCCCTTTTCGAAATCTGAAGAAGTTTCCATCGAATTAGAATTATCTGTATTAAAAGGATCAAACAAACAAATATAATTTGAAATGTATGTACATACATTTCAAATTATATTTAATTTATATTGATATAATATAGGTGGATTCCTTTATATTAAGATATTTAACTTGTATCTTTATACATTACAATAACCATACTAGTGGTCCCCTTAGGATACTACTGAGTCTAATGCATTCCTTTCATTTAAGACGAAAAATTTAAATCTATTTTTTTTTTTTTCATTGATAGTAAAATTGTATTCAAATTAATCATTTTGACTAACCGTTTTTACGTAAATTATAAGCAAAAAAGCAGTAGGAATGAGAATGAAGAGTGCAGTAGCAATAAATGCAAGAATATTGACTTCCATAATTTAATCGTTTATTTTTTTTTTTTTTTATATATCTCGGGATTTAATCCCATAGAGATGAGAAATCTTTCGCTTGTAAACTCACTCAGATGAATTAGATTTCGATGATATCGAATGAAAGAAATATCATGAATAACAATATTGGAGCTATGAAATCGACTCATTGTCAAGAATTTAATAGTATAACATAGGAAGATCTTTTATCCACACCGAATACATAATGAGATTCCTTATCCAATAAATAAATTTTTATTTATGATTCTTTTTCCCCGCTTTCTTTTCTACAACCTAGTACTTTACTTTCCTTGTACAATCGTCTGATGAAGTATCATAAAAACCTTTATACTTCTATTGTTTACAAAAAGAATTTATAAAGAACCTTAAATAAACAATATAAATAAAATAGAGAAAACAAGTACGAAGTTAAATTTTTAATTTTCAAAAAATTTTAAAGGTACATCGTCTTTTTGGAAAACAAATAAGGGAAATGTGATAAAGACGAGTCCCAGTAAAAAAACTAAAATATTCCAAAAAATTAACTCTTTTTTTATTAATTAAATTTTCTTACGAGTTTTTTCTTCGACATCGACTCTAAAAAAAGAGCATATTCATTAGGGAAGACTCAATTTATCTTTATTTTTTAAATATCCTCTTTCCTTGGTTGCGTTCGAACTATTTTCAATTCCTTTACTTCATCGAAAAAAAAGTATACACAGGTACTCTTGGCAAACGTATTATACGCTATCCTATTCCATTTTCCTACACGAGTTAATGGGAGATCAATTGACAAAAAGAAGAAACCCCGTACAGTATCTCTTTCTTGAAGTTTTGAATGCTCTCAATAATTATCCTAATTTACATATGTCTCTCTACCATCAATTGGTCAATTGGTGCTAGTTAAAATAATGGAGATACCCCTTTCTTTTGCTTGATGAAAAAATAAAACAAAAAGATAAATGAAACCATTTTGATCCCCTTGCAAAAAAAAAGGGGGGAGTTGATGTCTTTTTTTTATTGAATTCGCCGGGACTGACGGGGCTCGAACCCGCAGCTTCCGCCTTGACAGGGCGGTGCTCTGACCAATTGAACTACAATCCCATGGAAATCAAGTGGGTAGCTTACATATTCCTTCTTATGATTTCATTTTAATCATTTCAATTTGAAATTCTAATTAGTGTTTTGTAACAAAGAAAGTCACAAGTGATATATTTATATCTACATGGATATCACTTTAGTGAGAGCAAGACGGATTACTGGTAATCCTTGCATTATTATCAAATCGATTGATAATCTATATTTTAAAATAAAAATATATTCTTTTCTCGACTCTGTTCATTAAAGTTTATATTTAAAGGATCCATATCGGGATCCTTAGCAAGGTCAAGATCGGATTTTTATGGAAACAAAAAAGTATAACTAGACACAAGAAAAAAGTAAAGTCTAAATATACCCAAAATTTTACTTTTTTTCTTACCCTTATCTGTCATTTATGCAAAAAAAAAAAA